TATTATTAGAAATATAATCTAATTTAAAAAGGGATTCATAGAACGAATCGCACTTTTACCACTAAACTATATCCGCTACAATGCAATTATTGCATATAAATGGACCTTTTGTCGAAGACGAAAATAAGTCGTAGTACTAAGTAATAAAAAGATCGGATCAGAAAAGAATCCTTAACATTAGAGCGTTGACGTATTTTCGTCAGGGCGACTAATGAGATTAGAAAAAGAGGACTCATTTTAATTAACTAAATAACATTTTATTCCAGTAAAGTAATAAAGAATAATAATACGAATGGCACCTTGATTCTATATCATCTTTTTCTGTATCATAGGAATCAAATAAAAATTCTTCTTATGATTCTTGTTGTTTCGATTTTATTTGTTTCAAAAACATTTTGTGTTTTCAAATCAAATAAATTACGATTCATTGGAACAAAAAAAGCCCGGCTAGGTACTGACCAGGCCAGGCCGTGGAAATAAAAAGAAAAGGACTTTTGGGATGAAATAAAAGAGGTACTTTATTTTATTTTTATTTATAAATATATATTGATAGTAATCTTTAATATATTGGTATTATTTATATATTAGGATTGGAGATATCTTTTCTTTTGAGCCCTTACTTTATCTAATTTATCTAAATGGAATCGCTGATAAAAGTTTTTATCGATGGATATCCATCGATATATCTATAAAATTATATCGATATAATTATATATGTATAGAATTATATATCTATATAATTAAGGGTAGATAAAGATAATAAAGAGAGATAAAGAAGGGCTTTTTTCAAACCTTCATTTTCGATTTTTTATAAAATGTATCATAGTAATTATCCTTTTTCAATTTGGGGAGAGATGGCTGAGTGGACTAAAGCGTCGGATTGCTAATCCGTTGTACGAGTTTTTTGTACCGAGGGTTCGAATCCCTCTCTTTCCGTTTCTGTCAATTACTTGGTATTTTTTTATAGTTGAGGAAAGATGTGGAATAGATAAAATTTTAAGACCATTTCACAAGGAAAAAATCTTATTTTTTTTATTCTTCACGTCCCGGATTACGTCCCGGGTCATTAGATAGGAATCCGAAAATGAAGAGAGAAACAAAGAATATTACTACTGTATAAACAAATAGTTTGAGAGTAAGCATTACACAATCTCCAAGATCATTTTTTTTTTTTTTGAGCCTTTACGGCTTATTTTTATTAAACACTAATAATAAAAGTGAAATCTTTTTAGTGTTTTTTTCAGCAGTATTAATACTGCGCAATTGGGTATTTTCTCTTCTTTTATTTGTAAGGCTTCCCTTCTTTGATGGGGCTGAAGGCTTACTTATGCAAATCCTTTATCTGGAAGTATTGAAATTAGGTTTCAGTAGATGTAGTTGGATTTACTTATCACTTCCATTGATAGGTAATATCCTTCTATCTTTATTCTTACCTATACCTTTCATAAACAGATACTTCCTGTTCCCCCTTTCGGGTGCGATCGCTTTTTTCTTTATCTATTTGGCTAAAACAGAAAAGGAGCATGGGATAGCCTATCTACTGTATGTCCTTAACGGACTCCTTCTTTGTTTTTTTACACAGAGCCCCAAGGGGGCCCTACAATTTCTTTCCGTTAATCTTTGTATATTGATTTTTTTAGGTGCCTTTACCTTATTTAGGTTGAAAGTCCATAACAAAAAAATTTCTAAATCTGAGTTTTATGATTATTTTTGTTCTCATAAGGAACTTTGGAGTATTTCTATATATTTGCCTCCGGTGTTCCTCCTTCTGGAATTATATCCCCACGAGTATTGGGTGCGTCTAGCCTCACTCTCCTTTCTTTTTCAAATGGTATTTATAAAGCTCCTTTTGTCTATTTTTGAGAAATAAAAATAGATGAAAGGGATTTATTTATTTGCGTTGCACTCTTGGCTGAGTGTCGTTGCGTTGCTGTCTTAATTTGTATTCCGATCTTTTTTCTTGGTTGTAGTCTTTTTTATTGCGGTGGTACACTCAATAAGAAAGAACGAGGCCCGCCCCTGAAATGGGGCGGGGAAGGAGAAGTGGGAAGTGGGTCTCCTTCGCTTTACTAGAAGTTTTTTGATGCGCGAGAGGAATTTTCTGAGAAAGGATTGGTAAGCAGCCAAGCGATCATTCCTGTGTGATTGGGGATAGGTATGCACAGAGAATCGTCCCTTTCCTGTGCTATCAAGAATAAGGATAAGGATGAAGTGCAGGATCAACTCTGAGAAATCCATCTATGAGAGGGAACAGAGTGACAGCCTACATGAATGAGTAGCACGATCAACAGCTCTTCAGAAAGAGGGCAACTCAAGGAGTTTAGGGATTGCAAGCTTGGGATTACAACGAGATACCAGGACTTTTTAGGCCGTTCATCGAGCCTCCACTTTCTTGTACTAGCTGACTAAAGGCGAGCAACCTTTTTTAATTCTCTAATTAACTAAGCTCTTTCCTTAGATGGAGTTCCCCCTATGACAGAAATGCTTGCCCCTTAATGTGGATCTATTGGATTTTTCTTTGCCTTTCACAGTTTATTTAAAAATTCATTCCTATTAGCGAGCTAGTGAAGTACCTCTTAGCTTAGGAAAGCGGGTTATAGCAAGCCTGTTTAAAAGCGGGCTCTAGGACATTTCCCAAGGAAGGAATATTGAAAAGAGCTGGAGTTTTTCCAGCAAGTTTGAAAGCCTTTAAGCATTCCCCGGTGCTTATGCACCTTCTAAAAGTCTCTGTCCCTGTATCGTAAAACAATTAAGGAAACAAGCATAGCTTATTTAAATTGTATAATAGCTAACCGCTTGAAAGCGGACAGCAACAGTACTTATTTTATTTGGATTGCTTTCCTCCTGCTATACTACAGAAGGAATTGCTTTCCCTGGCTTTAGAGGTTTCAGCTTTACTTTGATTAAATTAATTGGGCATTTGTCCCGTCACAAGAATAAGCGGCAACCCCTTCTCTTCCTTAGTGGAACAAGCCTCCTTTTCTATTCATGGGAGCTGGTAAAGGGAGAACTCAATTCCATTCTTTTTGAAAGCATAACTTGGGCTGTTGTCGAGCTATCCCTCACCTCGATTCAAATACAGATCAAAGTCTATCTGGCCCTCATAGGAATCGAGGAAAGAAGGATTTTAGCAGCAGGGTAGTTGGAATAGTTCTCCGCTGTTCGAGCTTTAGAGGAAATAGCAAATCCTAGATCACCCTTTTGAACGAAACTCTGGGAATTGATAGATAGCAAGAAGTTACGCCGTCACACTATCTGGTTCAGGAAGTTCTATAGCTTGATTTTTATTGGCTAATCCGAACAAAAAAAAGAAACCTAATAAAGGAAAAGGCATTTAGGACATCAATCCCGAGTGATATCTCACTTATTAAAGCAAAAGCCATAACCCTAGATGCAAAGATCCACAGGCACTCCTAAGGCTTGGTGAGCACTTAGCTTTGAACTTTGAAATAGTTACCTTCTCCATTTGATTTAGAAAAAGTATGCTCCTGGCTTGCCACCCGAAGAAGGGAATTCTATTGAATACATTCCTCCGAGACTGATTTGTTTTCCGGTAAGGCAGCCCTATGATCTCAATAGAAATGCGTTGATAGAATCTCTGAACGTTGCTACTGGTAGTAAAGAGTTTGGGTTGGGAATGAGTGAAAAACTCATCATAGAAAAGCTACCAACAGAATTCACGCTTGCGCTTGACCTTAGATGGCTTTCCCGATGATGATTCACCAAAAAGTGCTGGTTTCTATATAGCTATGAGAATTCTCGCGATGACGGTGACAGCCGCGGCTGCAGGGTTCTCATCAATACGATAATTCAAAAAAATCAGTCTTTTCGAGTAATATATCTGGCGCGTACTTCAGCTGAAAGCATATTTCTATTCATCATTTGAAATATGTGTTTTATTCTTCCTTTCTTAAGAGACTCCTAAGTCCCAGGCATCCGGTTACCCTTTTGCTGACTCCCTCGCAGCACTATTTCACTTATTCCATTTTTGAATAAAAGAGATGCGGGTTTTCCGGTGTCAGTCTTGCTTCTGCTGGGCTAGCTCTTCCCCGGGAGCTGACCCGAGAACTCTAATAGCTCTATCTTAGTGAGTGTTGGCTAAGAAGCTCTTTTCGGCAACAGAATAGTACTCCTATTCATTCCTATTCTTTCTCGCTGCTTTTCGATAGCGTAATTTCGTACCTAAGGGAAAGACTCTCTTTTGCGCTATTTAATCCTAACCCTAACCTATTATGTTATGCTTCTTCCGCTTAAATGATTTAGGAATGACCGGCAGTGCGGTAGCAAAGGAAGAACAGGACTCGGCTTAACTGTATGTTCTGTTCTATACCACGTGGAAAGCCAATAGGCCAATTCACTTTAGCATACCACTCTGGCAGAAAATAGTCTATTTGCCATAGGCGCCCTGTAAACTAGGCACTCTCCAAATGGTACTGGATTGAAGCTAGTCTACATTCAGCCCTTGGAATTTCCTTTTTGTGTCTATTTCTGCTACTGTCATGATTGAGATTCTAACCTCTTATCTAGCGGTGCAATGGGGACTACGATAGACCGATGCCAAGCAAAGCAATGCTACCCGAAGACTCAAATGAATAGCTATCGATGAAAGATCCCGCCCATTTCTGGTTTTCTTCGAACCAATGGGAGACTTGCATCTCCGGCGACTCAGATATGGGACTTCCGTCAAAGCTTCCTGGTTGTAGCGAAGGCGAAATAGACCAGCCTATCTACTTAAGAGGGAACGAAGGCCCCTGGACCATGGGAGACTACCTGTTCTTGCTCCGGATGCTGCTACCGAAAGATGGTAAGGAATGGAATGATGAAAGGCCGGGTTCCCCCTAGGTGCCAGTTAGACATGAACTGAGACAGGGGAAGTCCATAAGAAGGGCTGAATCCAAAGCATTGACCCGTCGGGGCCCTGAAAGACCAGTTCTTCCCTCTACGACAACAGAAGAATTGTCAACAAAAGAAGAAGCAGATAAGAGAGCAAGATTCGTTCAAAGAAAAAGTGATCCTCCGTCCGGCTGAGGCCTTAGTCGGTCAACTTTCCTGAGGGATTAGGCGAGAAGTTAGTAGGTAGTAGTGGTAAAGATTCTTTACTCGCGAGTGGAACGGCCGACATCTCACTCTAATGTCCTAGGATGTACCAGAGAGGGTGAACCAAGCCAAGCCCCTTGACCTGACTTATTCAGATCAAGAATGCCCGAAATCAAGTGCCTGTCAACTCCTTTCCTGGAAAGGAAGAGTTTACTTTTATGCCAACTGATGGGGAGGCCCGACGCTTCTGCAAAGTCTGAGAGTCATTATGAAATTCCAAGGGCTGAATGTAGACTAGCTTCAGCAAAGAAAATTAGATCGTCGGAAGTGAGAGATCGGATTTCGATCCCGGGGGAGCTTTCTAAAACAATTTGAATTGCCTCTCTTGAATAAGAATGGAGAAGCCTTCCATCGCAATACAATACAACAGAAGAGCAGAAGGAGAAATAGGGTATCGTTGGCGAATACCCTTTCCACTGCCATCGAAGTAGAGGGTATACTGGTTCTAAGCCTACCTTTTTTCATCACTTCAGCCCGCTGTCCTCTTTCGATAGTTCAATTACGAGAATCCTATTGCCCTGACGTGCTTTCTGAACTTCTCTTGAGTGCCTTAGACTAGGAACTCTATGTTTACCATTGGTAGGTTAGTGATGCTCGGGGAGTAGCACAACCGTCTTAGAGATAGAGAGAGCACTCTCGAAGAGAAGGGTTTGAATGGAACGCTAAGTGGTTCTATGTGAAAGCAATACAATACAATAAGGGTCCTTCTCATTCCTTTCGTCTTTCATTTGTTGAATTAGCTCTGGGTTTTGACAGCTATACGAAATGAAATCCCAGTGACAGGGAATCCAATCCTCCTCGGATGGTACCATTGCCTCCGCCAAAGGAGTCTTCCTCTCTAGTAGCCCTTCCGACAACAGATTCAATTGCAGCACTAACAGCGATCTAACGCTGGAGCGATGGGAAGACTACATCCGGCCTCAACCCGCCTTTCCCTACCTTGCCATTAAGCCTTCCTTGCTTTCCATGAGGGCTGGAAGCGTGGCACCTCACACCTTTGTACACGTAACAACTACTCCTGTTATCCTTGAACGTCTCCCTATAATACTCTACATTGACACAACGTGGAATCTTGATGATGTTGAAACACGAACGGCAAGGGAACCTCCTTCTACCGATAAGGCGAACCGCTGGCCAATTCAATTAAGAAGCTAAAGAGACGTTACAGAAGTGACGGATAAGTCTCTTAGCCGAGGGAGTCTATCCGGACTCGACTCGAAGATGGAATAACAACAGGCTATTCTAGATCTTTCCTCTTTCCGGTTCTTCGAGAGTTCTAGTTATGGGCGACTCTACCAATCCTTTTTGGGCCGGATAGTCTGTTTTTCAACTTGTTACTTGTTACCTATTCTTCTATTCTCCGATCTGTCAATAGTCTGTTTGAACTCCTAATGGAATGCAAATCTTCGTCGACCTCAAAAAAAAGAAAGAGATCTTCATCATTGCCGAAAGAAAGTTCAATGAGACCGGGAGGCGTGGTCCAAGAGAAGGAGATGAAAGCCAGAGAGAGAAGGTTTCCTTTTGGAGCCTCCATGGATACGAAGTCTAACGCACTCAAGAGAAGTTCCCGATAAGGTAAGTCAGTAAAAGGCCTTTCGAGTTGTTGTAGCAATTGAATTCTTCAAGCAATGATCTTATTTATTCAACCGCTTGCTGAGCTGCTTGTTTAGTTGCTATAGCCGAATGACCTTCCATCACATCAACTATAAGAAGAAGAGTTTCGGAAGAATACGCTTCAGGGACAAATTGATCTTCTATCCCTTCCTGACTCTGCTGACATCCCGCCTTAATCTTTCTTAGGGTTGAAAGAATCAATGAGATGCCCTTGTTCTCTCCTATCCTTTTTCTATACATATAGTAGCGCCTGCTGGCCAGTCATAGATAGTAGTAACTTATTGAATTCTGGCTTCCTCTCTTTTTGAGAGATCAGGTTCAAACTACTAAAGCTCGTAGGAAGAGTCAAAGTTCGTCAAAAATGTTAGAATACCGCCTTCCTGAGAGGCTTGACAGAGAATCTTTCTTCTTGAAAGATATCTTCATTCTATGCTTTCTTCGTTCCTAGCCATTCTTCTATTCTATACCAAAGGGAATCAGAATCGCTATTATCCCTGATTCATCTAAAGGCTCAGCGGATCCGAATCACTTGGAATTTGCACTGAAACAGATCTCTCCTAATTGGCCCTCCAACCCTTAGGAGGCTGGGCCTGCAATTAGATAGGCTGCTCACTTTAAGACTGAAGACTGAATGGAAAGGCTAGACATAAAAAGAGGGCATTCCCACTGGGGTAGCTCGTATGGCCCGACCGCAAATATTGATACAACTCCAAATGAAAAGAAATACCTTTTTCGCTATCGAAAGAGAGTCCAACCCAACTGCTGGAACTCCAGCTCCCCGAGCCCCAGGACTGCTATGGACTTCATCAATTAATGGGTTATTAAGGAAGACACCACATGCCCCAACCACCCGATTCAGAAAAAATGGACATTGATCGAGCTTTGCGTACAACTTTTCCCTCCTCCTTATTTCGAGAATAGACGAGGATGTAATCAATGAATACGACCAAGAACTTATCCAGTAAGGGTGATCAAGGTAGGATTAGCAACCCTCCTTAGGGCATTCAAGTTCGACATGCTACCTTCTCTATGTATCGATTCTTGGTAGACAAAGGTGGTTTAGATCGAGACACACCCTTTCCCTTTCTCCTTCCGAATGTTTTCCCCCTCTCCCTATCGGTCGAGCATATTCTAACCTCAGGCCTAAAGCTTTCTCAATCTCAGCAGTGGGCATCCACCTTTTGGCTTAGCTTAGTAAGTTCCCTGCCCTATGGTTGTTGAATAAGAAGAGCTTATAAAAGGAGTTGGTCAACAAGACCGAGGAATTCGAACTAGTATCCACTCATTACACAGAAGAAAGAGTAACGCTTGAAGTTCAATCTCCCCACATTCTATCTCCATCTGGGCTATTGACGGCTACCAACCCCCGCTCTATCTCTTCTGAGTCATCAGGGGTGACCCGAACTTCGGTGTCCAGAGGATCCATCTCTTCGACGGGTATAAAGGCTGGTTGCAGTGCTCCAAACCTTATCCATGTTGGTAGTCGCTTGTCTTATGAGTGAATCTCGATCTATATCTATGGCCCATTTGATTGAAGCTGAAGGTCTGTTCAAAAGATCAGATAGGCGGATGGAAGCAAGAAAACGGCTGGATTGGCTGGCTAGCTCGTGCAATAAAAGTCCTTCGCCTTAGAAAGCTCTAAGCCCGGGTAGGACGTGGATCTGACGAAAATGGACTTCTCCGTAATGTAATAGAATAGTCACAGTCCCTTCTCGACCAGACGAAGGAGATATGAATTCCATTCTGGCTTGGCCCTCCTGTAGGCGCAAAGTTCATCATTCAGTGCTTTCGGACTTAGTCCTTCATCGCGGGCTTGCTCACAGGTTGGGTTGGTGAAACTTCCAACTCATGAAAAGGAAAGTGAAAGCCCGATTAGTTGCTTTTGAGAGAAGTGGTGACAGGCTTGTGATCTAGCCCGATCCCTAATGGGGAAACTCGAGCTAAAGCAAATCTTTTTAGGTTCATCCTCGATTATTTTTCGAAGCTTTCTCATCATAATCGAATGTGGAACTTGACCCACTGATTTCGACAAATCAAAATATTCAAGGGATGCCACTTTATACCAACTAGCAACAGTACTAGCTAGTTGCATTTCATTTTCCTCGTTAGGAACATGCGGTCCGGTATTACATTAGAAACCGCACAAAAATTCCCATTTCTTTCTTGGTTGGACCCGGTGATTTCAAACAAAAAAGTATCCCCAGGGGGCCTGAGAAGCGTAGCCGTCCAGTAACTGATTCTTTAGTTTGACTAGGTTCCCCGCTCTCCTCGGCTGACAGAATGAACTACCAATTCCATTTGATGAAAGATCTATTGCAGAACAAGAACAATAAGTCGACGTTCTTCAATCCAGCGAAAGAGCTCTTTTCTTTCCCCTTCTTTCTTAATCTGTACTTCAGACTGTACTGTTTATTACTTTGAAAATGCAAGGGTCCGAAGGAGTTGAGTCCATCCTTTGAGTTGGATGTCTTAGATTCGGACAGATTTTATCTAACTCTGGATTTCCCTTTTCTTGTTTCAGACTTTAGAGCGAGGATTGGGCGAACTTAAATCTGAATACCTTTCGCTTCTTCTGTCAGCTAATTCAACAATGTCAGCTATTTCCCTTGGGCTTGGTTCAGAGTTCTGCCTTCTAGGCTTCTTCCTTAATCAGGAAAAGCCTTTACGCTTTGAGCCGGGTATGAATCAAATCAAAAATCAAGTGAACCGGATATCCCCCTGCTTCAGAAGTTGGAAAAGATTAAGGAAATTGAAGCGTGCTATAAGGCTCCATAGTGGTGACTCGATATACAGCCTTCACTTGGTCAACGGAACCCAGGATTGGTTGGATCTGCTGCTTCAACTCGGTCAAATGCAACTGCTGGTCTTGGTGCTATATGTTGCTGGGGCTAAAAGTGAACTATGCCAATCACATTGATTAGGACCCATCACATCATTAACCGGTACCAATCAATCATCCAAGGCAGGGCCCTCCCTATCTCATCTTTTCTAAGCCAATTTTCTTAGGGATCACCTGACCACCCAACCCCTTACGTCAATCCCATGAGCTCGGGAGAAGAATCTGAAGTGACCACCTGAAGTAGAGGTGCCATCTCCTTCATCAAGATGCGAAGGCGACCAGCTTTAGGAACTCCTTCTCTATCGTTCGAGTGTATCCCTATTTTCTTATCCAGATGTAAACGAGCAAGGTTCAGGCACTTTCCTTTAACATAGGAGAAGAGGTTCTTTGATTACTATTTAGCTCGTGCTCTAATCAAAGGGGTTGCTCACTCAGGCATCACCGCTAGCGATAGTCGTAACTCCACCAGGCTCTTGGCCTCTCTTGGCTCGTTGGTTTGGGAAAGCAGGTACTTAAAGAGTAAGCGCTTTCATCGATTTAGGGAACTACTCCCGGGTGGTAAGAAGATGCCTCGGGTCCTATAGTTTTTTTCTGCCGCTACTGGTCGATCGAACCAAAATCAAAAGCGGACAATCCAACTCACGTGAGAGATGGTAACGAACCCCTAATCAACATGGAATGCGGCCTCTCAGACCTATTCAAAGATGGGTAAGTTGGCCTAAGTGTCTTTTAGAGTTGGAAGAATGAGACAAAACAGGAAAATAGAAGTCTGTCGGTCTATTTTGCTGAACTGCGAAGTCTTTGGCAGGAGTTAGATCACTATCAGGACTTTCAGGCTGACTGTTCGGCGGACGCTCATAAATTCAAGAAGATAGTGGAGAAAGACCTTTCAATCTGTGGTTACCGATCAAGCCTCTCTTTCCTATCCGAGATAGCTAGTCGTCACCTTCAGTCGCAGCGGTGGCCCTTTTCCTCCTTTGGTCTTTCTTTTGAAATAAGGACTTAGCCCGTGCCGTGGGTCAGCAGCGATATGGTTTTCTTACCGTTAACTCCCCCTCTGACCATGGGTAGCTGGCTTGATGATTGATCTCGGTGAGTTCCACCCGTCTATCTTCTAAGGCCTTTTGCCCTAGATCTAGAGCTAGAGTTGAAAGGGCTCTCAGTAAGGTTGGTTCTAGAGTACGGAATAAGAAGAAGATCTTTGAAGTCACTAGGGATCAAGAAAGGATCCGCGTGCAAGAGCTAGTCACTAAATGAAATCAGTCTCTTCCACCTATAGGTGATGGAGAGTCTTCCTAGTGCAAAGAGAAAGGATAAGAGCGCAATCTTGAGCTGGTCATATAAGAAAGGCAAGGCTATTTAGCTAGGCACGCACCTTGGTAGTAGGACGTGAAGCTGTTCACTCCGCTTTCCCTGGTTCCGGTTTACCTGTCGAAGGTGGTATGGCATTGGTTTTTATATTCTATAAAAAGAAAGAAAAAGAAATGCCTGCTAGATCAGTAGTTCATTACGCGGACAGCCTAGCACAACTAACAGAGGAAACTTCTTGTCTGTAACGAACGAAAGAACCAAGGGCTATTACTCGAATCCCGGGCTCAAAGGGCATTCGATGGTCTTCGAGATGGTCTAGTTCCATTCCAGAGGGATCGATTGTCATGTCTGAGGCCTTTGTTGATCTCGAGATTTGTCTAACTCTAGTCTTTTTAGAGATCGATTTCTTTAACTAACGTTCCGATACAGAAAGATGGAATCAAAGTCCTAGTACTATACCGCGTTCGTTCGAAACTATTCTTTAAATCTGACTTTAGGGCCTAAACGTTTACGGTCAATAAAGGAAACATTCGCAACACCGCTTATCTTCTATACTCTCCGCTAAGCTCCTCGGCAACAAACAGGACTCTTATAGACGAGATCTATTCTCTTAGCTCGGTGTACTCATGGTAAGAAAATCTGGGTACTGGAAACATCCCCGAGTTTGGGAATTTTCAATTTGGGTGACGGTATTCTGCCTAAAGAGTAGACACAGGATAATTTAGAGTATAAGCTCGATCCGCCTTCACTTACACAATTTCTTGAGTTAGACCTAAAATAGACGCAGAAAGAAAAGAAAGGGACTGATAGTGCTTCCATCCTATCTATTGAAAACAAGAGCATAGAAGTAGCTGACAGGCAGGGTAGCTGACTTGCTCTTCCTACTCCCGTATGTTCTTCTTTCTATTCTTTTTTCCAATTATAAGAAGGACTTGCGTAACCCCTGGCTCAAACCCACCCGTTAGAGCAGCGAGCTGGTTACTGCTTGAAGTCGAAGGCGGGAAAGGGGTAATGCATAGAGGATTGGACGGGCTTGCTTTAACCGAAGGGGGAGAAAGAAGGGAGTACGAAAGAAAGACTGATTGGAAGACAGGGCCTTTCTTCAACTCAAAAAGGATACAATGAAAATGGAAGAGAAGTCAGGGGATAGGATATATCCATAGTAATGAGAACCCCTGTCTTGCTATTTTCCTTAGGCTTTCAAGTAGCAGTACCCGTCTATGCTATCTTTGCTGGAGTTCTTTCTTTCCTTTCTGGAGTTCACGACTTCTTGTTTGATAGCTCGCTGCGTGACTTTCTGGATGTTAAACCCTGAGGGATGTAGCTAACTAAGGCAGTCTGGATGCTAGCCAAGAGCGGAGCAACGCCTTGCCTGCAAGCTTTATGAGATTGTAGCTTTCTTCTATTTACAAAAATGGATAGCTAGATAGGTAGAGTCCTTCCTGACTTTGAGTCTCAACACTTATTAGTTCTTTAGTCAGAAGTGAAGGTCGCTTGGTTCTGATAGGGAATGAGACTGACGCTCTTTTCCCTGGGCTAGGATCGGCTACTGTTGGGATCGGTCCGGCAGGAAGGAAAGCTAATCCATCGGCTGAGAAAGAAGGTTCTTCCACGTACTGAAACTGTTGAAGCATTGAAA